GGCTCTGATCGTTAGTGTGTCTCAATCGCCGAAAAGACAATACCAAACCTTTCATTTGTTGAAAGGTTTGGTACTCTTCTTTCCGTTCGATGCTGCTCCACCAATCAATATTGTCCTATCCGCACCACATTGGTCTAAGCTCATAATAAGTTCATAACATACATTGCGTATAACATAACATATTTGTTTTAAGTTCAATACGTTCTATAATACGAGCATATCATATAAAGAATATGAGTATCAACTCAAAATTGGTATTGGTCGGAACCAAATCCCATTCTCTCCCATTCAATTCATGTCAAGTACATTTGACAGAGGTATACGACCGAACAACTTTTGTTCGAGAGTTGGTTCCAAGTTGGTTATCGATCTTGCAACACTCTCATTTTCTGCCAGAGGTTGCCAACCAACATTCAAATGTTAGTTCGTCGTCGGAGCTTATAAATTCTCTTCTTCTTGGAAGGAATGACCGTAGATAGGGACTTTCAATTGGTTCTTCTGGGGCGGACGTAGCCAAGTGGATCAAGGCAGTGGATTGTGAATCCACCACGCGCGGGTTCAATCCCCGTCGTTCGCCCATAAAGAAACGGACTGGATCCAATTCTTTGTCATTTTCGATTTCAAATGAACAATAAGTCTTTCTATCTATTGAGATAGAATCAATTGAATTCTTAGTGGTTGACGCAAGCTCTTCTTTATGTCAATATTATATTGATATGTCATTCTATTCATGATCACCAAAAATCTATAGATGAGATCTTTTTTGATACTCTATTTCAATAGATCCAATATGGTTTCGTTTCAGATTGATTGGTAGAGAACAAATAGATGTATAGATTTATGTACCTATAGAAATCAACACCTATATTCTATCACAACGCCTATACTCTATCAATATTATAGAAAGAAAAAAAAAAGAGAATGGAAAAGACCAAAGTCATTGAATCTATTTAAGGATAGAGATCTATCAAAAACTATTTCATTATTGTAATGTAATTATTGTAAAAAAGGAATGAAACGACAAAAATTGAAATCCTGGATATTTAAATTGGAAGAGATACGAAGCTTTCAATATTTATTAAATTCATGGACCGAATTGAATTTGGTGAGATTGTTCACTAAAATAGTTTCCCATCGAGAACGTCTTATTAAGCTCTTTGACTCTCGAATTCTTAGTACGTTGCTTTTGCGCGATCTACGTGGTTCAAGAAGCAATCAATCTTTGACAATCAAAGGCGTAGTACTACTTACATTACCAGCCCTTGTATATCACGTGAATAATAAAAGTATGATTGAAAGAAAGAAGTTCTATTCGATGAAACTGTTTCCTATGCCTATAAACTATATTGAACCTAGAAATGAAACATCGGAAGAAGATTTCGAGTCTTTCAATAAAAATTTGTTGATCTTTCCGCATCTTTCTCTGTCTTTCCCAAAAGGGAGAAAGATCTATCAAAGTCACTTGATAAATTTGAAAGAGAATGCTTGGGTTCCCTCAAAAAGAAAAGTGTGTGTCATGCCTGCGTATAATCAAATTGATTCTTGGGGTTCACGATGGTGGAAGAATTGGATCATAGAAGAGATTCTTCCTAGTTGGAAGATCCCTCAGGAATCAATAGCTAAGATTGAGATGTCATTGAAAGAGAAAGATGTGGGATATCTAAAGGGGTTTTTTGAATTCTATATTGATGATCTGATCCGCAAAGACTATGATTGGGAATATCATTTCGATCGTGTTTTTATGAAAAATAAGCAGGACACGATCGACTTGAGCTCGAAGCAGCAAGCCGAAATATTCGGTAATAATCTAATTTGTTATCTCATGTCCGCTTTTTGTGAAAAAATGCTATTCGAAGTGGAGGGCCCATTCAAGCAGCAGAAATCGAAGTCAACTATTGACTCGAATAATATTGAGCATTTCTCCCATCCTCGATTATCCTATCAAGAGAGATTCAAATGGGGACCACGTTGGTGGAAAAAGAGTATGTTTCAGATCTGGAATAGTTGGGGTGAATCTGATCAAATTCTTGCAGAATCTTCCATTCTCTTGAAAGAGAAAGGGTATCTCTCTTTCCAAAATTATGCTGAATTTTATATATGGCAATTCTATAAAGATTCTTTTGTTAGTTGGGAGAAAGATCAGCAGAAATTGGATCTTTCGAAGGACATCTTAAAAGAGAAATTCATTCAGTTGAATGATGTGAACAATGATCAGCTTTTTAGCAAGGTACAGAATCTCTTGTCGGATATTCTATACGATTTCTCAGAATCTATTTTCATTAAAGTCAATCATTCTAGCCAATTGAAAAGATCTTATAATCGATCCATAGATCATTTCGATCCCATTAGTGAAAATTCAGAATATGACACGAACATAAGCAAAAAGGATGAGAGAATCTCAGAGACTCAGAGACCAATAACTTGGGAGACTCATTCGGAGAAGGATGAGAAAGATATCGATTCGAAGATAGATTTGGCTCTCAATTTCACTGAAAATGAGTATTGGGAACCTGAAAAAGATCTTTGTGAACGGATTTTCACAAATGGATATATAAATAAAACGGAGATCGAGCAACTAAAAGAAAGATCAATTCTTTGGGATCCTTCTTCTTCTATTCGAATAAAAAGAACAAAAATAGAATCAGATTTGTCCTCAAAGTGTCTCTCAGAAGATTCTCCGATCTCTTGGACGAAAGAACTATTTACGGAAGATAAGAAGTCTATAACAGGTAATTTGTTTCCAAAGGAAAGGAAAAGATTCATCGAGAATTTCACAAAATCAATTCGTTCTTATTTTTTTGACATATTGTCAATAGATGAGCCGTGTATGGGTTCTAGTGCTACTAAGAAGCCTATTGAAAATTTTCAATTATTGAGAAGGCAACAAGATGTTTTTTTCAGATATTTCAGGGGATCAGAAAAGAATGGGATAGTTGATCCGTGGAAGATAAGAACATATTTTAAAAATCCTTCCTCAAATTGTGCTATTTCATTAGATCCCGGATTCCATATGATTAGAAAAAATCAGAGGGATATAAACAAATTAAATTGTATTCTCTTTATGAACCGGAGTTCGTCTCGGAATCGATTTTCTTCATTCTGTGATCAAAACAAAGAACAATACATATTACACAACAATTCCCGATTTAAAAAAAGAGTTCTAAAAATAACAGATAAATTCGCTCTATCAATAACTAAGCCTAACCAGGTTTATGATAATACATTTGCCCCTGATATTGATTATCACGTGAATCAATTCTATGAGCTGAACAAGAATAGATTATTGAATCAGATCTTCAACCACAAGAAGAAATTGAAGAATCAATCTTTATTGATCCTACTCAATATTACTGATAAAGGGAATGAATATTTAGATCGAATAATCGAAAAAGAATTGATCCAAATCTATTCCAAAAAGAGTTCAGAAATAGGAACCCCTCTTAACAATTACAGAACTGAAACCTCAAATTGGTATAAATTGATTCGACATAAGATTCACAGGCATTTGGAAAATGCATTCAATAAATCCTATTCTATGAACGGGTCCAGCCGCAATTTAAAGGATCAAATTCGAACAAATTGGATAGAAAATGAAAGTTTGAATAATGTAACGAAAGATACAATTAACCGACATCCATCAAATTGGAGAAAAGGTCAAAAAGAATGGTTTGATCATTCTATTCTTCGAACTGAGAAATGTATCAATCGGAATTTTAATGTGTACAAATGGTCCAATCAGACCGAATACTTGAAGAAATGTTCAAAACATCTTGTTTCTAAACAAAACGATTTAAAAAGGGTGTTCGATCCGATTGAATCATGCACTAATAGAGATTCAATTGGTTGGTCTGGAAGTCCCAACAAAAAAGATTATTCTAAGTTTTCTTTTATTTTTGAAAATACTGTGAAGATCTTTATTTCTAAGTTTGATATTTCCATCTCTCATTCGGATATTCTCATTTCCAAGGTTTTCATTAATAAGTTGAAAAGTATGAATGATCAACTATTCAATAAGTTGTTCAAATCAATTGGTGTTCAAATCGTTCATTTAAAAACACTCAAACCCTTTCTTTTGTATGACCATAATCTTTCACAAAGATCGAAATTCTTGATCGACGAAAGAACAGTAGCACAATCTTTCTATCATGAGATACCGGTGAATCGATTTATTATTGATTTATTCGATAATGAGAAGAATTGCATGGAATTGTTTGATAACACTGATTTTTCGACGATATCCAGCGATCGAGACAACTGGTTGAATCCCGTAAAACTATCTAATAAAAGCTCATCGAGAGCTTTTTTTTACAAAGCAAATACACTACAATTCTTCGATTATTCACATCATCCTCGGTTCAATTATAAGAAAAGATTACCTTCTTATATGGGAAGGATTCATACAAAAGATCATAATCTTACATATGGACAATTATTCAATATCTCGCCCATCCACAGCAATCTGTTTTCTTTGCCCATTAGTGAAATAAGACCTGTTCACTTGGATAAAGATACTATTTCACTTATAAAGTCACAAGTATCTAACATATTCTTACCTAAAGATTTGCAACAAAGCGGTAACCAAACGTTTGTATCAATCTATGACTTGTACAAATCTTTCGATTTACTAACTCGATTGAATCCATTTGTTCATGACAAAATAGATATTTCCTCGATCGAAGATATTTCTACAACGCCTTTAACGAGAGAACGAATAGTCAATTTCGAAAAAACTTCTTGCCAGCCCTTCTTAAATAGATCCGATTTAGAAGAAAACAACTTCGATCAGTACCTTAAAAGGGGTTTCAGTTCAAACATGGGTCTTATTCAAACTCAATCTTATCAAGATGATTTACTATCCGAAATCTTTCTAAAAAGAAAAGAGAATAACCAGGAAATGCTTCATCGGATTCGAGATTGGTTTGTAAAATCTAGTTCAACGGAAGGTTCAAAAGACAGAATTGAGAACAAAGCCATAGATAAGAGAAGCACCCTTTTGAATTTCTCTAAAGAGGAACGGAATCTCTTCTCATTTTGTTCACCGCGTTTCAATGAACGTGCTAAGAAACAAGAGATGTATAGGATCTCTCAAGTAGAGAGTCTTTTTAAAAAATGGGATCTGTTCCGAACATATACGCCATGGTTCTTGACTTCTGCATGGTGGAAATATCTTGAGAATCTACTTCTAGAGACTTTTCCGGAGATATTGCTAAATAGCAGTGATCAACTTGTATCTATTTTGCATGATATTATGCATAAATCGGATCTATCGTGGGCAATTTCTCATCAATTATGGGCACTTCTACAATGTAATTTGAGAACCAATATTTTGGATAAGCTTCTTTATTTATGGAATCTTTGTTCATTCAAGGAAATGATTAATCAAAAGAATGAGTCATCAGTTCTATTTATATGGGCACATCTGAGATTACTGAATGCTCGGGAGTATGAATATTCGATCCTTATCCTTTTTTTCGTCCTTGGATATTTCGTTCTTCGATATTCTTTCGTTGTTTCCTCAGCCTTTATTGAGTTACAGATACACCTTGAACGCATCAAAGATTTAATGGATCCGTCATACGCGATCGAGTTGCAAAAACTGATGGATCATCCTTTGCCTGGTCTGCTTTTCTCTATGGATATAAGGGACATATCCATCTATTTTCTGGATGAATTGATCTATTCTATGAGGAATAGAAAGCTTTATTCACCTATAAGAAGAGAGTTGAACAGATCGTGCTTCAGCATGGATATCTCTGGAAAAGAGAGAGAATTACTAGTTCAGTTTCTAATAACACAAAAAAACATCTCTCAATTTGGATCGAATTTGACTCACAGCCATAACTTATTCAAGAATGAATTTGATTATCAAATCACTGAACAGCCGGGACTTATTTACTTGATCTATTTAGCCGACACTTATCAGAAAGATCTAATGAATCACGAGTTCGATCAATCTCGTTTAGCAGAAAGATGGGTCTTCCTCGCTTTTTGTCGGAAGATTACCTCTTCACAAATCTCTAGGGGTTTGAACCTCACATTTAATGGAAAACCTTTCTCACTCCACTTAGGGTCATCCCTTTCCAAAGGGATTTTACTGATAGGTCCTACGGAAACCGGACGATCCTATTTGGTCAAGGGCCTAGCAGCAGACTCTTATGTTCCTCTAATAAGAATATCTCTAAACAAGTTCCTGTATGACAAAGGTGAATATTCTAATTTCCTCGATATACGAAGTATGAATAACGTGGTGCAAAAAATGCACCAATTCAACCTCACCTTCGAATTGGCAAAAAGAATGTCTCCTTGCATAATATGGATTCCAAACATTCATGAACTGAATGTCAATTACTTAACTCACTTTTTCCTTGGTTTATTAGTGAACCATCTCTCTAGAGATGATGAGAAAGATTCTACTAGAAATATTCTTGTTATTGCTTCGACTCATATTCCTAAAAAAGTGGATCCAGCTCCAATAGCTCCAAATCGATTAGATAGGTCAATCAATATTCGAATGCTTCCTATCCCACAACGACAAAAGGAATTTCCTATTCTTTCACGTAGCAAAGGGTTTGACTCGGAAAAAGAGTTGTCTTGTCCCAATGAATTTGGATCTAGAACCATAGGTTCCAATGCACGGGATCTAGCAGCACTTGCCAATGAAGCCTTATCAATTGGTATTACCCAAAAGAAATCAGTTATAGACACTGATACAATTAGATTAGCTCTTTATAGACAAACTTGGGGTTTGCAATCTATAGATAATCAGGTTGGATCCGGTCAAAATTACGAAATACTTCCCTATAAGGTGGGGAAGGCTGTTATACAAAATACACTTAGAAGAAATTCTTCTATGAATCCTCTATCTATTAATAATGAATTATGGAAGAAAAGGTTTTATTATTTGTCCAAATGGTATTTAGAACCTTCTATTGCTGAAACAACTATGAAGGAATTGACTATACTCCCCCATATTTTGGGTTGCTTGGCCGGATCAGCAGCTCGAGATTCCTGGTTTATATCGGAACAAAGTAGAGAGAATTGGATTCCTCTCGATAGATTCGCTGAGCATGATTTCGATTTAGCTTCTGGTCTTTTAGAAAGTCTTCTGGTGGAGTTTCCATGGTTAGGGATATGCCGGGGTAAGTCTGATAAGAATCAAATCACATTTGCTCCTCAGTCCGAAACGAGAAATCATCTCAATATGATGCGAAAAGGGGTTTCTTCTATGGTCAATAAGATGTTTATATATAAAGAATATGAATTGAAGTTTCAACAAGAAACTCCCGACGCAAGACAAATGGATGAAAAATTAGCCAATAACATAGTTTGGGCTCCTAGGATCTGGCGTCTTAGTTTTCTTCGCAGTAATCTATTTGATCGTACAAAAAGACCCAATGAATTGGGATTTTCGTATCAGTTCGGATTGTTTCAAGGGGGGCAGATCAGTTATTGTAAAAGGGTTAGAGAGAATTTAGGGTCTCTCCAAAAAGGACCGCATAAAAAAGGGTTTTATGTTCATGAGAGAAATCATTCTAACGCAAGACAAAAGAATCTACAGCATATACAGTCTCAATTGGGAGATATATCATTACAAGAGCGGTTTGAAATGTTAGGAGTATTTCAATTTTCTATACAATATCAAATGCGATCTAAATCCTCTAAGAAACCAATGTTCTTTCTAGGAAGACGATTTCTTTGGGATCCCACAGGTTTCCTATTTCAAGATCAGCACCTTGTGTTTTCACGCCGGGAATTTTTTGCAAATGAAGAAATGCTGAAAAGGCTTTATATTACTTACGGTTCAATAAGAAGACAAGAAAAGCATCTCTTCCCTAAAAAAAGTATCCAAGGTGCTTTTCGTAGATATAATTCAAGATTCATGACCAATTCGGTCATGAATTCGTGGAAACAATTGCCTCTTGCAGAAAAGGAGCATATCGAGGCTTTCAAACGCATTCAAGCAATTGGTATCCGATTGAAACGTATACAGCCATATACTCCTACATTTCTATATCAGCGTTGGTTGATTGAAAATCCGCAAGAAAAGGTTGATCGCTTCGAATTGTTAATTCATCGCCAAAGATGGCTTGAAACCAATAGTTCATTATCGAATGAATCTTTTCTTTATAATACTCTATCCGAGAGTTATCAATATTTATCAAATCTGTTCCTATCTAACAGAATGTTGTTGAATCAAATGACAAGGACATTGTTGAAAAAGAGATGGCTTTTTCCGAAGGAAATTGAACACTTAATTCATACAACAAAAGATAGATTTCACATATCCACTTTAGCCGGAAGAATCTGTCATCATCGATGAAAGAGCAATGAAATGAAGTAGAACGAGATTGACCGGGTAGTGGGGTCGTGGAAACAAATGAGAAGTTCCACATCTGCTTCGATTTAAGATCCTATTCGAAAATGAGTCCTTTCTCAGTCTTGTCCAAGAATGGAAAGTATGTCAGAAGAATAAAAAAGAAGAACAAAGAGTTGATAGATCTTGAATTTGAAGATCTATTCCTTATTCCGAGATCTCGACCGCGTAAGAGTGAGCATAGCAAGGAATATGAGCCAAGTCAATTTTCTTGAACCTAATGAGATATTCTCTACTATGCTTACCCCTTATTTCTTCGATTTTGGTTCCGGTACTCTTCTTTTTTTTTTATTACACTTCCCATTCGGAAGAAAGGATCCCTTATTTGCCCATAGAGTCACAGGATTCAACATTGGTATAGTTGTTGAGGTTCGATCGCAACTCCCAGATCTTGCAAGACTTTAAGAGGGGTATATAGATTCTTCTCAATCTATGTCCTTAATTACATATACCTCATAACTAGTAATAAACAAGCTTCATACACTCTTTAATGGGCATAGAAATAAATAGAAACATTCCACCTGAGATTTGGTCTTTTTCCTTTTTTGATCCAATTTCTCCCATATGTTCCTTTTTGGTTTCCGATGTCTTTTGTTTCCTGTTCTCATCAGTTCTTGTTTATCCCATATTTAGGGCTTTAGCTCCACGTAACAAGATGCTACTACCGAAACACGGAACAATTTCAATCTTAAATCGAATTAGTACACTATGCATGAGCTGCCTAAACAAGGATTATCGAACAACGGACAACCAGAACCTATTACTCACTACATCAAACAATTTCCATTCATAAAACATCCCACTAAGCGAAAATACATTGGAATCAGTGAAAGATCCATTGGAAAATGAAAAAGACACATGTCCGATGAAATGGTTGTTGTTATCTGCTCTGATAACAGATCATTGTAATAACTAAATAGATAGACGTTTCTCTTCGTCCCGGGTTGATAGATTTTCTCAATTGAAATATCTCCTATATAGATAAGACACATTCCATGGAAGTTGACCATAATGAGCTTAATTGTTCCGGAGATAGTATATCAGCAGATCTGATGGCCAGTTCGTTCACCCTATTCAGATATTCACAACCGAAAGGCACTAGATTCTCTTTCAGATATACCTTTGAAGGAGAAAGATGGGGTGCCGCTAGATCACAACAGACGTATATTATCCAATTCACCCAATCTAATTCACCGAATAGCACAGATTTCGATAACGCCCAGATATGTGCCAAAGTCACCGAATGGGCGAGTCGCCAATCCCTAAAGCTCTCCGTGGAGTGTACTCCATCTGTTGGGTCACGGGGGGCATTTTCCCAGAAGTTTCTATCGATCTACCCGCATTTGTGTGATTCCTGCTGAGGTATCTACTCGGGGGATGGGTGCAGGGCGGACCATTTTGGAATGGAGGAGTCCATTCATTAGATAGAGAAGATCGCCAAGATCTTGTGATCCACTGTCGAGCCTATTCCAACAGCTTGAACTCAAATCGTATATAGGGAATCGTCGGAATACTTCGTATCAACGGATATCGAAGAAATCGATCCCGGTACATTGAGAGAATCAATTAGACCCGATATTTGTTATTGAATTGCTCATTCAATAAGCATTCTCAATATTATGCCTTGAAGAGGACTCGAACCTCCACGCTCTTTAGCACGAGATTTTGAGTCTCGCGTGTCTACCATTCCACCATCAAGGCATCCCGAAAGTGAATCATATTCCATGAATATGATATCTATATTACGATCATCTATCATTATAGATGGAATGTAGAATCTATGGCAAAGATAGAGTATTGGAGTATTTATATCGATCGGTTATATAGGTCCAAGTCTAATATATCATCAAATTCTTTCGATTTTCATTATCCGAAGGATCTTTCATATGCATCCAAAATATGTACGATCGAACATATTTTTTTTTTTTTTCGATTCAATAGAAGCCTAGAGAAGCGAATATGGTACCCAAATAACGATATGCCAAAAGCAGGTTCGATCATATGTGCGCATATATCGATTCCTAAATGGAATGGAACGACGTAGATATCTACATGTACATAATCTATGCGTACATGTAGATATCTATCTATTTACATACGTTTGAATGACCCTTTCCCATAATGAAAATGTACACAGCCCTATTAATAACCCTATTCTAGTCTAGAATGAACTTCTAATTCGATGATCAAGTTGATCTCATAATTAGAAGTTCATCTCAGAATCTCGGCCTATTCCCATTTTGGGGATATCGGGACAAATCGACTAATTCTTCCGGTTAGTAAGAGAAATATTGAACGAATAAATAGGCCTTAAAATAAGGTATCTTGAGCAATTGCAATAATTGGGTTCATTACTATTCCCAGTGTAGTAGATGCTGTTACACATACAATCATACTCAACTCGATAGAATTTTTTGATATGAAAGAAGATGGAGATCCTCTATAATTTTGCACGTGAGGAGTTATTTCTTTGTTTCGTTCAGTCATTAATAACTTGATTATTTTTAGATAATAGTATATAGAAATAACGCTCATAAGGGGTCCTATCGAAACCAATAAATATAAGCCTGCCTGCCATCCGCACCAGAATAGATAAAGTTTTCCAAAAAAACCTGCTAATGGAGGAATACCCCCTAAAGATAGTAAACATAAAGCTAAAGAGAAAGCCGAAAAAGGATCTTTCGTATATAATCCTGCATAATCTCGAATGTTATCAGTTCCTGTACGTAGACCAAATAATACAATGCAAGCAAAAGTTCCTAAATTCATGAAAATATAGAACAGCATATAAGTTATCATGCTTGCATATCCATTCTTTGAGTCTCCAGCAATTATTCCAATAATGATATATCCAATTTGACCCATGGACGAATATGCAAGCATACGTTTCATGCTCGTTTGAGTAATAGCAATTAAATTGCCTAATATCATGCTAAGAATAGCTAAGATTTCCAAAAGAAGATGCCATTCGTTCGATGAAAAGTAGAAAATAATATCGAAAATTCGAGTGGCTAAAGCTGAAGCAGCTACTTTCGAAGTAACAGAAAGAAAAGCAACGACTGGGGTGGGAGAGTTAGAGTCGAAAAGAGGATCCCTCACTCCTTTCTCTCATTCAAAACCGTGCATGAGACTTTCATTTCGCACGGCTCCTAAGTGATAAAAAAAGAAGGGCATAATCATCTTATTCCTTTTTCATTACCCTCCTCGCGTATGTATAAGACCGAATCGATTCAATTTATAGAAAAGATTACTAATCCTTAACTTCCCGAGGAATCCTTCATCAGTGGTTCTCATAGTGAATCACTGACTTTTTCGATCTTTCTGACTTCGGTTCCGTAAGAACAAGTCAAAAAGATTGAGAAATAGAACCATCTGATTTTATTCGTTCTCAATAGCCATGAGATAATCATCTTAGGGTGATCTTTTTGTCGACGGATGCTTTTATTACACTCGTAGTCCTTGAAGGATGAAAACTGACTATGTAGCATTTACATCGAGAATGAAAGTATTGTATACGTCATCGGTCTGATCCTTTGTAAGAACTACCCGTAATAACCAACTTGCAAAATATCTCTGTTTATTAAAAGATATTAGTTATTTCTGACCTTGCTTTACCTTAATTGTTATTTCAACAAAAATATCGCGAATAACTCTTGGCAAAGGTTATGTCTTAGTCCGAGTGGGGATAACAGTCTTTTTCTCTCCCGCATGCCCATAGAGTTTTTATAGATCTAAACATCTCTAAAAAAGATAGATATCTACCTATTATAGAGGTAATAATTCGTCGAACGAATCGCACTCCTTCATATACGTCAGGGGTCCATTGATGAAAAGGGACTAGAGAAAGCTTGAATCCAATTCCTGCAGTTATGGATATGAGCGCAATCAAAATCCCTGGGGAGTTATACATTTGTGTATTTATGAGACCATTTACTACCTCTTGGAGCTCAATCTCTCCCCCGGATAGACCGTATAGCCAAGAAAGACCATAAACCAGAATAGAAGAGCTTGCCCCACCCATAAGTAAATATTTCATAGTAGCCTCGTTAGACCGTACATCTCTCTTGGTATATCCAGATAATAGATAAGAACATAAACTGAAACATTCCAGAGCTACGAAGATAGTGACTAAATCATTAGCACCACATAAAACCATTCCTCCTAGAGCAGCTGTTAATAGGAATAACAGGAACTCTGTTATAGCCATTTCTGTACATTTGATGTACTCCACGGATAGAGGAATACATAGAGTTGAGCATAGTAAAATGAGAAATCGAAAGATTTTGTTGAAATTGCTCGTTTGGAAATTACCCAAAAAGCTAATCGTAGGTTCTTCTCTCCATCGAAATAATAAGACCGTTATGCTCATTACTAAACTTGTTAAAGAGATGAAATAGAACCAAGGTGTATCTTTTTGATCAGAGGTTAGATCAATCATCAGAAGAAGGATTAGGCCGAGAATTAGGATACATTCTGGGAGAATAGAACCTCCATGGAAGAGAAGCAAATGAAACTCTTTCATAAAAATGATCTCAGGGTCTAATTGAAAATGAAGTTTTCATTTCGTACATGCCAGATCATGAATTAGTAACTTCATTCAATTTCCGAAAAAGTATCAATCTTTTTCAACTTTCTATTCTTGGAATAGGAGATTTACATAATCCTCATGAATAGGATCAAATCTTATTTCAGAATCTTATTCTTTATTAAGCAAGCCTCCCCGAGAGGGCTTAGTTGATCTAGGATTTATGCTTCATCCTTGTTTTCTTTTCTCTTTCGTTCGTTCCGATAGACATATTGATCAATTTCTAAGAATTTGGGGATGTTAATCTTTCGAATCTATCTATCTATATAGATAGATAGATCTCGATCCTGTTCATAGATTAACGGAAATGTGCAAAAGCTCTATTGGCCTCTGCCATTCTATGAGTCTCTTCCTTCTTGCGTA